CGTTTTTGTGATTGGTACATGCTTTTTTAAACCGCCCATAAGAACCATATTCTGGCTTTTATCTGGAGAATAGCCAACAATGGATTCCATTGAATGAATAATGGATCCGGATCCTAAAAACAACAATGCTTTTGAATAAGCATGAGTAATCAAATGAAATAAAGCAGCTCGATAAGAACCCATACCTAGAGCTAGCATCATATAACCCAGTTGAGACATTGTAGAATAAGCTAAACTTCTTTTAATATCTTTTTGAGCAAGGGCTAAAGTAGCTCCTAATAGTACTGTTATTATACCTATCAAAGATATAAAATTCATTATGTAAGGTGTGATTACAAAAAGAGGAAGAAGCCGAGCTACAAGAAAAATGCCCGCTGCTACCATAGTAGCGGCATGGATAAGAGCGGAAATAGGAGTGGGCCCTTCCATGGCATCAGGTAACCATACATGAAGGGGGAATTGCGCGGATTTAGCAACTGCACCAGCAAATAAGAGAAAGGAACACAAAGTAACAAATAATAAATGAACGTGATTATTATTATCAATTAAGTTATTCACTATTTCGAACAAATCCCTAAATTCAAAACTACCCGTTATCCAATAAAGACCTAAAATTCCTAATAATAAACCAAAATCCCCTACACGATTAGTTACAAAAGCTTTTTGACAAGCAGTTGCTGCAATAGGTCGCGTGAACCAAAAACCTATTAATAGGTAAGAACACATTCCAACTAATTCCCAAAAAATATAAATTTGTATCAAATTAGAACTAGTAACTAATCCTAACATTGAGGTATTGAAAAAACTCAGATAAGCAAAAAATCTTAAATATCCTTGATCATGAGACATATAATTATCACTATAAAAAAGAACCAAAATTCCAACAGTAGTAATTAATATTAACATAATAGAAGCAAGTGGATCGATTAAGTGACCGAACTCTAAAGAAAAATCATTATTAATGGTCCAAGACCATACATATTGATAGATAAAACTTCTATTTATTTGTTGAATAGAGAGATAGACGGAAAGAAGCATAACCATGCTTAACAGTAAAATGCTAGGAAAAGCCCACACACGACGAAGATTATTTGTTGCTGTCGGAAAAAGGAGAAGTCCCATTCCTATTAATATAGGAACTGGTAGTGGAATGAAAGGTATAATCCATGAATATTGATATGTATATTCCATAAAACAACCTTGTTTTATTGTTAATTAATTGTTTCTGATTCACCGGCTCTTATCTATTTTTTTTTAGATTCACGAAGTCTTAAATGAATTCTATATAATAAAAATTATCTATTTTTTTTTTATATATAAAATTTAATACAATTTGATATATTATTAATTTTAATTCATATTAATAGATGTTTAATATTTATATTCTATTTTATATTGATTATATTGAAATAGAAAGGAAGATCTTTCTCAGGATCCCATAACTTGACCCCGCCCTCCCCAAAAAGAAGAAAGAATCAATTATTTTAGACTTCTCTTTCAAAAACATATAAAAGAATACTTCAACTAAAAAGGTTCAATTACTAATGATTAACTACTCGTTTTCTTTTTCGTTGTAATTTCAAAATGAAAATTCGGCGGACTCGCTTTTTCAACTTGATCGATGTAATATAAAAAAGATGGAAATAATAAGGACTGGGATGGGTTTTTTTGAAACCTTTCGATCTATTTTTTTTTTTTTTTCTGTATCTGTTTAACTAGAGGACTACAAGAATAGATAGGGATATTAAAAAAAAAAATACTTTCGAATTTTGTGTTCCATTTTTATCCCCCGCAAAGCAAAAGAAAAATGCAAATTATTTGCAGAATAGATGTCTTTCACATCCAACTATAGAAATGAATAACTTGTTTTTTAAATTTGCATGGCAGTTCCAAAAAAGCGCACTTCTATATCAAAAAAACGTATTCGTAAAAATATTTGGAAAAAAAAGGCATATTGGGCAGCATTGAAAGCTTTTTCGTTAGCTAAGTCTCTTTCGACTGGAAATTCTAAAAGTTTTTTCTACTTGAAATTCTAACAGTTTTTTTGTACAAAAAAGAATAATAATAAAAACCGTGATTTACTAATATGAATGCTAAAATGAGACTTTTTTGTTTGCAATTGAAAAAATAAAAGCTAGAAAGTATCACTCCTTATTAATCGAATCTAGGTTATTATTTCCGAATGGGGAGTCTTATTTTCCCCATACATTTCCTTTTAACACTCATGGACTATAATAAAATAAACAATTTTAAAAAATTCTAGACTACTAAATAAATTTATATTTATAAAGCTATACTATATAATATGCAATAAAAAAAATATCAAAATGAATCCTTGAATCTCGACGATTAATCTAAAAATGGATTAGTATTATTTCAAATACGCTGGCCGCTATGGTGAAATCGGTAGACACGCTGCTCTTAGGAAGCAGTGCTAGAGCATCTCGGTTCGAGTCCGAGTAGCGGCATGTCATCTTCTAAAAGAGATACAATAAGACCTATAATGAATTCAATTCTGAATTTGAATTCAGTATATATAATTGAGTACCCCCCTTTTTTATTATGATATTTTCTACTCTAGAACATATATTAACTCATATATCCTTTTCGCTCGTTTCAATTGGAATTACAATTTTTTTTATAACCTTATGTGTCGATGAAATCATAGGACTACATGATTCGTCAGAAAAAAGCATGATAGCAACTTTTTTATGTATAACAGGATTATTAGTCACTCGTTGGGCTTATTCGGGTCATTTTCCATTAAGTAATTTATATGAATCATTACTTTTTCTGGCATGGAGTTTCGCCATTATTCATATGGTTCCCTATTTTAAAAAACAGAAAACTGATTTAAGGACAATAACCTCGTCAACCACTATTTTTACCCAGGGCCTTGTTACTTCAGGTCTTTTAAGTGAAATGCAGCAATCAGAAATATTAGTACCTGCTCTCCAATCCCAATGGTTAATGATGCACGTAAGTATGATGGTTTTGGGCTATGCAGCTCTTTTGTGTGGATCATTATTATCAGTAGCTCTTTTAGTCATTACATTTCGAAAAGCTTTCAGAATTTTTAGTAAAAACAAAAAAATTGTAAATGATTCATTTTCCTTTGTAGAGATCCAATATATGAATGAAGGAAACAATGTTTTACTAAGCACCTCTTTTTTTTCGTCTAAAAACTATTACAAGGCTCAACTGATTCAACAATTAGATCATTGGAGTTCTCGTATTATTAGTTTAGGATTTATCTTTTTAACCATAGGTATTCTTTCCGGAGCAGTATGGGCTAATGAAGCATGGGGGTCCTATTGGAATTGGGATCCAAAAGAAACTTGGGCATTTATTACTTGGACCATGTTTGCTATTTATTTACATACTCGAACAAATCCAAATTTTGAAAGTAGAAATTCCGCAATTGTGGCTTTTCTGGGCTTTATTATAATTTGGATATGCTATTTTGGGGTCAATTTATTAGGAATAGGCTTACATAGTTATGGTTCATTTAATTTACATTAACACATTAAAATCTAATTTAATGAAATATAACTATGTAAGCCTATAAATACAAAAAAGAAATCTAATTTTAAATTAAAAATTATTAAATCAAATAAGAAATAAGAAATCAAAATATCTATTATATATAATAGATAGAATCTTAATATAGAGAGTCTAAATATAATAAATATATAAGAATATATAAGTAAGAATAAGATAAGAAAACTTTGTATAAGGTGCACGAACCATTTGAATCAAGTAGTGTAGTGATTCAAATGGTTCTCACAAAGACGAAATGGATTTCGTTCCAATTCATTTTTCCTTATTATTATTGTTTTTTTTACTTAAGTTAAAACTTTAGAGAAAATTGAATTTAAGAGAAAAAGGACTTCTTTCTCATTGTACAACGCACAATATTCAAACTAATAGAATTCTATTTGAATTTTTTCTTGAAAACTATCGATAAAAAAAATGAGATATAATAGCTTCCACTTTGTCAACTGATAATGAAAGAACGAAATCCGGATAAATACCAATACCAATTATTGGTAGAAAGAGAGAGATCGAAACAAATAACTCTCGCGGACCAGAATCAAAGAAATAAGAATTTGGAACATTAAATAGCTTGTATCCGTAGAACATTTGGCGTAACATAGATAATGAATAAATAGGCGTTAATATCATTCCAATTGCCATTAAAAAAGTAATTAGTATTTTTGGCATTAAAAGATACTTTTGACTGGTAATTATTCCAAAGAATACTAAAAATTCGGCAACAAAACCGCTCAGGCCCGGTAATGCAAGGGAAGCCATCGATAAGAGACTGAACATCGTAAATAGTTTTGGAAGGGGGATAGCCATTCCACCCATTTCATCGAGATAAAGAAGGCGTATTCTATCATAACCCGTTCCGGCCAAGAAAAAAAGAGCCGCACCAATAAATCCATGAGAGATTATTTGTAATATGGCTCCATTAAGTCCCGTATCGCTTATAGATGCAATTCCAATAATTATGAAACCCATATGCGATATAGAGGAATAGGCTATTCTTTTTTTTAAATTACGTTGACCAGGAGATGCTGAAGCTGCATAGATTATTTGTATTGCACCCACTAGAATCAACCCAGGAGAAAATAGGCAATGAGCATGCGGTAATAATTCCATATTGATTCGAACTAACCCATAAGCTCCCATTTTTAATAAGATTCCAGCTAGAAGCATGCACGTACTATAATGTGCTTCCCCATGTGTATCTGGTAACCATGTATGTAAGGGTATAATCGGCAATTTGACCGCAAAACCAATAAGAAATCCCATATAGAATATTACTTCGAGTGCCACAGGATACGATTGATTAGCTAATGTTTCAAAATTAAGTGTTGGCTCATTGGAACCATATAAACCAATACCCAGAACTCCTATTAATAGAAAAATGGAACCCCCCGCAGTGTACAAAATAAACTTTGTAGCTGAATAGAGACGTTTCTTTCCCCCCCACATGGATAGAAGTAGATAAACGGGAATTAATTCGAACTCCCACATTAGGAAAAAAAGTAAAAGGTCTCTAGAGCAAAATGATCCTATTTGACCGCTGTACATTGCTAACATTAAAAAATGGAACAATCGTGCATCTCGAGTAACTGGCCAGGCCGCTAAAGTAGCTAAAGTTGTAATAAATCCCGTCAATAAAATAGGTCCTATAGAAAGTCCATCTATTCCTAATCTCCAATAAAAATCAATAAAAGGGATCCATTTATAATTCTCTGTTAGTTGGGTTAGTGGATCATCCAGTTGAAAATGATAAGAGAATGTATAGGTTATTAAAAGAAGTTCTAAAATGCATATACAGAGTGTATACCATTTCATGACCTTATTACCTCTATGAGGTAGGAAGAAAATTAAAGAACCCGTCAATATGGGAAAAACTACAATTATAGTTAACCAAGGAAAATAATTCGTGGTAAAGACAAGATACACTTGGACCAAAAAACCCCGCGCTCAAAAATACAAATAAATATTTTTTATTTTTTTCTTTTTGAGTACGGGGTTTTGTCGGTAAAAAAAGAAACTGTATTCAAAATGTATTGAAATGCTTTTTTCTGAAACGTATTAATAAGCTAGACCCATACTTCGAGTTGTTTCATGCCATAAATAAACTCGAACGCTCAAAAAATCCGTTGGACAAGCGGATTCACATCTCTTACAACCAACACAGTCCTCGGTTCTTGGAGCGGAAGCAATTTGCTTAGCTTTACACCCATCCCAAGGGATCATTTCTAAGACATCCGTCGGGCAGGCCCGTACACATTGAGTACATCCTATACAGGTATCATAAATCTTTACTGAATGCGACATTGGATATCTATCAATTTTTGAATGTCATAAACTTTCGATCTAGTAAACTTATAAATGAATCATATATTTAAACACCAGATGAATCAATGATTTTATCAGAATTTTTTACATCAATCAAATTCTGGATCGACTCAAGAGATTGAGCCAAGATACTTTAATTTCTTGCCCTTTGTCATATCTACGTATCATATACGCAAATTTATATTTATGCTAGTTGAATTTCAATTCCTGAGGAGTCTTATTTCAATTTTGATAATGGATACTACTTATTTATTCAATAAATTGGATTGATTGATACGAATTGATTTTCTGTTACGATAAATTGAGGAAACAATAGCCAACCCAATAGCTGCTTCGGCGGCTGCAATAGCTATAATAAAAATTGAGAAAATATCCCCTTTTAATTGCCGACTATCAAAAAAATCAGAAAATGTTACGAAATTCAGATTAACTGAATTCAGTATAAGTTCAAGGCACATAAGAGCCCTAACCATATTTCGACTCGTTATCAATCCATAAATACCGAGAGAAAATAAATAGGCACTCAAAACAAGTACATGTTCGAGTATCATTGACCAGCTCCTTATTAATTTGAATTCATTTCAATATGAACAACAATTCGACAAATTAGGTTTACTAGAATAAGTACTAATAAGTACAAAAGAAAGGAATAGTTTTTTCTTCTGCAATTCAAATAGAATTGAAAATAAATGGATTTAATAACCCAAAGCAAAGTTCCATTTTTATTGCTGTTAACAGTTATAAAGATTGGATTGATCATTGACGAGCAACAGCAATTGCACCTATCAAAGAAACTAAAAGTATTATTGAAATGAGCTCAAATGGAAGAAAAAAATCAGTTGATAAATGAATTCCAATTTGTTGACTATTACCTATAAAATCTTGCTCTATAATCTGATTTGATTTTGTCGTCCAAATAATCCCGTACCAAGACGTATCTAGAATAGTAGTAATTAGTGAAATAAAAATACTTGTACAAACCAACGACGTAATCCCATCACCAACAGTCCAAAGATTCAAATCTTTGGAATATTCTGAACCATTCATGAACATCACAGCAAATAGGATTAAAACATTTATAGCTCCCACGTAAATAAGTAGCTGCGCAGCCGCTACAAAATAGGAGTTTGATAAACTAAAAAATAAGGATATGCAAACAAGAACCAATCCCAAGGAAAAGGCCGAAAATATGGGATTGTTAAGTAATACCACTCCCAGACCTCCTACTATAAGAACCGATCCTAGAAAAACTAAAAGAAAATCATGTATTGGTCCAGGCAAATCCATTCTATTTAAAAGATAAATAAATTGAAATGTGTTTCATGATTTTATTGACCCGACCAGGCAATTTTTTATGATATGCTCCTAATTGAATTCGAATCGAATCCGTTTTAATTGGTGTAGGTACACAATTAGTGAACCCCCTTTGACTCGAAAGAAAAGAAAGCTTAGTTAGTTTAAGTTTAATTCGAAATAGAAAATTTCGAAATAATTATGTATATATGATTTTCACTCCAAAAGCAAAATGGAGTGGCGCTTAGCACTAACCAATCCATAGTTGGTCCTAATTTTTAGTTAATGACAAAAAAAAAAAAAGAAAATAAAGAACTCATTCCTTTCAATTTAAATTCGATCAAATTGAATCTTGATAATTAGCAATTCTTCTTTAATCACAAAGTTTTTGCGGTTTTTATTTTATTTGCGGTGAATTCAAAATTGTTCTAATTGTATAATCGTCGATTACTGACATTGGTAAACGACCCAAAGCGATTTGATTATAATTCAATTCGTGACGATCATAAGTAGAAAGTTCATATTCTTCCGTCATTGATAAACAGTTTGTTGGACAATACTCAACGCAGTTACCACAAAATATACAAATTCCGAAATCAATACTGTAATTAAGCAATCGTTTCTTTCGAATACCGGTTTCCAATTTCCAATCAACAACGGGGAGGTCTATAGGACATACACGAACACATACTTCACAAGCAATGCATTTATCAAATTCAAAATGGATTCGACCGCGAAAACGCTCCGATGTAATTAATTTTTCATAAGGATATTGAATAGTTACGGGTAAACGATTTGCGTGAGATAAGGTAATCATGAACCCCTGACCAATGTACCTTGCAGCTCGTACTGTTTGTTGACCATAATTCATGACCCCAGTTACCATAGGGAACATATCGTAAAGATCTATGAATAATTTTATCTTTGTTTCTTTCTCTTGTTTGAAAGACGCCATAAATATAGAATAGCCCCTTCCTTTTTCCTTTACAGTGAAAGAAGTTGGGAGGAAGTTGTTAATAATAGATTACCGAGAGAAATCGGTAAAAGAAATTTCCATCCAAGATTTAATAATTGGTCCATTCTTAGCCTAGGTAAAGTCCATCTTGTTGTGATAGAAATGAACAAAAACAAATAAGTTTTCGCTAATGTAATAAAAATACCGATTGTCGTTCCAAAAACTCTACCTACTTTAGTTATTTCAAAGAGCCCAGGAACAGATATGTACGGAATAGAGATATTCCAACCGCCCAAGTAAAGAACTGTTACAAATAACGAAGAAACTAATAGATTTAGATAGGAAGCAACGTAAAATAAACCAAATTTTATACCTGAATATTCGGTTTGATAACCTGCTACTAATTCTTCTTCTGCTTCTGGTAAATCAAAGGGTAATCTTTCACATTCTGCTAGGGAAGAAATTAGAAAAACAAGAAACCCAATAGGTTGCCGCCACAAATTCCAACCCCACAAACCATATTTTGATTGGGCTTCAACTATATCAACTGTACTTGAACTGTTAGATAATCATAGTCGGTGATAACATCACTGTTCCCACCGCTATTCCAGAACCGTACGTGAGATTTTCACCTCATACGGCTCCTCGGGGGCCTCCAATAAATCTAAGGACCTCATTGAGATTCTTTATCTTGATACGGTTGGAGTATAAATATATATAGATAGAGTCAAAAACTGTGGTGTGGTAAGGTCCCGAATTAAACCAATGGAATTCTGTCTGCTAGGCTATAATAATGATTAAATCATTCAAAAAGCACTTCTGAATTGATCTTGTCCTTTAATAATTTAAATTTATCTTTGCTGAGTAATAACCTAATCCTTCAATAAAATACTCCTTGTAGCAATATCAATAGATACTTCAACCCAGCCTTTTCATTACGAACAAAATGAAACATTCCATATAGCTCATTAATCATGACAGAGTATCGCTATGAATATGAGTATAGAAAAGAATAAAAGGATCCTTTTGTTTTTCTTCCTATTCTTCTTTCTGAAAATGGGGGTTTCAAAAAAGGATTATTTCGTTCCTGATAGTCATTTTGTAATCTGTGGATAGGAGCCTACTCTGGATCGGAATCGCGAGGAGTACTGCTTGATCATTTCTACCAAACTTCAAGCCCCAATTAGGATTCTTTTTATGTTATGAAAAAGAATCCTGTTGGATAATTTACATAATATATCTCCATTACTAATCCTTTATGTAGTTTTGTGTTCCTAACCATCCACTTATTTTTTATCAATCATCCGTTCTGGTACTACATAGAAACAAAGGAGAATCGAAACTCTATACGGTTGATGTTTTGAACCCGCTTCAAGCTAGGATGACTAATCAACCAATCTTGGGGTAAAAGTTTTGCTAATATTTATTTTATTTTCTTGTACGTACGAAATGAGACTCCATTTTTTTACTGCAAATTTGTAAGCAGTTTTCTTTCACTCATATAACTATCTGATTTAGTCCATCACCATCAATAATGAATAAAACAATGAGGATATCTATTTAATTTCTTTACTAACAAAACAAGAAATTAATTAAGAAAAGGTTAAACGAATCGCACGTAGAGATATTGATAACACACAAAGAGTTAATGGTATTTCATAACTAATTGATTGAGCAGCGGCTCGTAGACCACCTAAAAAAGAATATTTATTATTTGATCCATATCCTGACATAAGAAGTCCGATGGGAGCAATACTGGAAACGGCAATCCATAAAAAAACACCAATATTGAGATCAGATAATACAAGGTGATAGCTAAAAGGAATTACTGAATAACTTAGTAAAATGGATATAACTGCTATGGATGGTCCTATGCTAAATAAACGAGTATCTCCTCGAGACGGTAGAAGATTCTCTTTGAAAATGAGTTTTGTTCCATCAGCTAAAGCTTGAAGAATTCCCATAGGCCCCGCGTATTCAGGCCCAATACGTTGTTGTATTCCTGCAGATATTTCCCTTTCTAACCACACTATTACGAGTACACCTAGAGTAATTCCCAATACAAGACTCAAAATAGGTATAAGCATCCATATGATTCCATAGACCTCTTTCAAAGATTGCAATCTGGAAAAAGAATTAATATCTTGTACTTGGGTTGTATCAATTATCATTTCAACGATCTACTTCTCCCATAATGATATCTATGCTACCTAGTATCGTCATAATATCAGCCAATTTCATTCTTTTAACTAACTGAGGAAGAATTTGCAAATTGATAAAACCAGGCGGACGGATTTTCCATCTCCAAGGAAACCCACTTTGATCTCCTATTAAAAAAATTCCCAATTCCCCTTTTGGAGCTTCAACGCGTACATAAAGTTCTTGCTTCGGCAATTCAAAAGTGGGAGAAGGTTTTTTACTAATGAATCTATATTCAAAACCGTTCCATTCTGGATCCTTTTCTCTATCAAAACATCGTATTTCCAAATTTTCATAAGGCCCCCCCGGAATTCCTTCCAGAGCCTGCTGAATAATTTTTATAGATTCCGTCATTTCACTGATTCGGACTAAATAACGAGCTAATGAATCCCCTTCTTTTTGCCACTGGATTTCCCAATCCAATTCGCCGTAACATTCATAACGATCAACTTTACGAAGATCCCATTCTATTCCGGAAGCTCGTAGCATTGGTCCTGATAAACCCCAATTTATTGCTTCTTCCCCGCCAATAATGCCCACCCCCTCAACTCGTTCTAAAAAAATGGGATTCCGCGTAATAAGTTTTTGATATTCCGAAACTGCCGTTAAAAAATAATCACAGAAATCCAAGCATTTATCTATCCATCCATGCGGTAGATCGGCCGCTACTCCTCCGATACGAAAATAATTATGCATCATTCTCATACCGGTGGCAGCTTCAAATAGATCATATACTAATTCTCTTTCTCTGAAAATGTAGAAAAAGGGAGTCTGTGCACCAATATCCGCCATAAAAGGGCCAAGCCATAAGAGATGAGAAGCTATCCGACTTAACTCTAACATAATTATTCTGATATAACTTGCTCTTTTAGGTACTTGAATATTCCCCAACTGTTCTGGTCCATTTATGGTTATTGCTTCTGTGAACATAGTCGCTAAATAATCCCACCGTGTTACATAAGGCAGATATTGTATAACAGTTCGGTTTTCCGCAATTTTTTCCATCCCTCGGTGTAAATAACCCAATATTGGTTCACAATCAATAACATCTTCACCGTCTAGAGTAAGGATGAGCCGAAGAACACCATGCATTGATGGGTGGTGAGGTCCCATATTGACTATCATGAGGTCTTTTCTTGTCGTTGTTACATTCATAAGGTTATTCCTCGATTCTTTCTTTCATGAATTGCTCAAAACGAAACAAAAAGTTCATAAAAATTCAAGATCTAAGAAATTAAATAATTCTAGTTCTTTTTCAAATTAACGAGGTTTTGATTCTCGGATATCTAGTTGACTAATTAATTCTTTATAACGGACTTTGCTTTTCTTTGACAAATAAGATAGCAGGCGTTGTCGTTTTCCCAGGATTTTACGTAAACCTCTCTGGGATAAAAAGTCTTTTCTGTGAAATTCCAAATGGGAAGTAAGTCTTCGTATCTTATTGGTGAAGCTAACTACTTGAAATTCAACAGACCCCCTGTTTTCTTCTTGTGAAATAACGGAAATGAATGCATTTTTTACCATAAAAAAATATTCTATCGTCCTTTTTTCTTTTTGAACTAAATGAATTTTACCAATCAGTAAGAATAATGCTAGTCATTTATATATATATATAAAATATAAATTCTTTACGAACTCCGAATTTTCTCAACTCATTTTATGAAATGATTTTATCAAATAAAGTTTCTCAATCCAATTTCCGAGTTGATTAAAATAGGATTATGAAAGCATGGTATCTAGATTTTTCCACTAAAAAAAAAAAGAGGATTCTGTTGATTCATTTATAGATCTAATTGATATTGATATGTGCATTGGATTTCCATTCCGATACCAGAATGCAAATCTAATGCATCTCTTTGTTTCAGATATCAAATAGGGTATAGAATGGATATAAAAAAGGTATCATTAACGAATTTTCACTCGCGGATACATATGTATCCTTAGCATACTGAAACGGCTGCCATTATTGGTATGAAACCAATATCGATTCATACAAGCTAAATCTTCTAATCGATAATTAGGCCAAAGAAATGATTTTATCATTTTATTTTTCTTTTTTTCATTGTTATCCACAACTTCACCCCAGTTTTTTACGTATTTGCAAAATACTGGATTTTTTTGGATAAGATTTCCATTTCTCGAATAGAAAGAAATTAGAATTCGTAATTCTCTACGGCGTTGGGTTGATAAAACTGTTTCAGGAACAACCAAATCATAATTACTTTTGTGTCTAACGTCAGTATTGGTGTTAGCCATAAAAAGGGTTCTTCGGTATCTGAATCTTTCAGTAATTTCGAAACTCTCATCATCATCGTAGGGATCAATCTGCTCAATCAAAGGAATCTTTATCATTTGATAGATCAAAAATTGTGCATCCTTATTTTGTCTAGATATACGAAGTGGTTCGATACCGAATAGTCCTGCGGTAAACACAATGTTCTTAAGACTTTTTTTGGTTTTCGAAAATTCCATTTTCAGTCTTCCCCTTTTGATAGAGGTTAGCCAAGTTTTTTTTATCTCTTTCGCGTCTTTGAGTTTCTTCAGTTTATTCAATTCGTATCCATTCACTTTTAGTCTGTCCACTCGATCATAGTCATCCTCATCAGCATCCTGCGGCGATCTCACTTGAATATTACGGATATCCCCGTTTTTTAGGTATTCCACGAAGGGCCGTTTAAGTTTGTATGCTGTATAGGCTTTAAGATCCCCTGGGCTTTTGTTTTCTTTTTTATTTTTATTCTCTAATGCTAAATCGATCACTTTTATTTTCTTGTAGGGATTCTCTAGCTTTGTATTTCTCTTGATGTTTTTGTTTTCAAGAAAATTTGCCATAAGATTTTGAATAGCCTTTTCATTTTCATTTTGAATAACCTTTTCGGTTCCATCTTCAATAAGATCTTGAATAAGATTTGCATTTCCTTGCTGATTTACAAAAAGTAATTTTATTGGTATGATCCACGGTTTTAATTGATATCTAAGATCCATTGGGATCAATTCCGGGAAGAACCAACCTTTCAGATCCGAGATGCAATTATTTGGGATTTCTGTATTCATTCCCAGCCAATCAAAAAGTGGGTTTTGGTTTTTCGTTCGTTCATAATTTTGCCAATGCAAAAAAACCCCAGGCTTAATACTTGTATTACCATTTGACGTGGTCCAGTATTTTACAGTATCGCCACTATTTGCCGAGGTCCAGTTCTTAGCAGTCCCGGCTTTCTGTTTTAAACCAATTAAACCAACAGGGAGAAGTCTCCAATGAAAATATTTGCGGTCTGGAAACGTATACAGATTCAGAAGATCGTTTTGTACTAAAAAATTCTTGCTAAGAGCAATACCTTCTGGATTATCAAATAATTTACCTTGCCGTCTATTGTAATTGTAAGAAATCCTTTGTTTATTATTTATACATAGTGGTGATACATACTTATCTTCGGAATTAATAGATTGATATGAAAAAAGGTCATACCTATAGGATTTTATAGAGTTCTTAATAGTCTCGTCTTTTTGGCCTCTGTAAGTTCCCAATCTCAAAAAATGGCCTTCATCGTCTAATGAATTTGCTTCAAAGAAATTTATTCTTTTTTCATTAGAATAACTTTTAGTTAAGTCTGTATTTTCGTCCATACGTTGTTGATTCACTTTAGTTCGCCATTTTTCTTGGCTTAAGCTATTCCATATAATTGCAGATACATTATATTGATAATGAGCCTTTAACCAGTTTTTCCATTTAGTTTTTGAAGAATTAAAACAATTTTTATGTTTTAATTTAGAATCAAAAATGTGTTGTGCGTCAAAATAATCCTTTATTTCTTTCTTAAGAAAAAGGGATGCTCCGTCATATTGAAGAACATATCTTAACTTCTCTAAGTTAATAAGTTGGGTTTGGTATAATTTGTAAAATACATAGGCTTGGGACACAGAGGATAAGTGCGAATGACCTTTTGACTTCTTAATCTTATTGCTAGCCAAAATATTCGTAAGCTTAATATCATTCTCTGAAATCCGAATATCAGTATCATAAAGCGACTCTTTAAAAATCGAAATAAAGGGATTTTTTTTTTTCTTTGTTTTAGATTTATAAATATTTGTTTTATACACTTTTTCTTTATTTGTTTCAATCTTGTAAATGGATTTTACACTCATTTTTTGTGAAAATTCAAAAAAATGTTTTGGATGGATCTTGCGAATAGAAATGGCACATCGAACGAAATTGAGGTGTATCCTTTTAATATTGCGGGATATCCTTTTAATGAAAAATATTAGAAAATAATAAGATTTTCGGATTCTTAGAAAAAAATATTTTTGTCGGATTAATCGAGCTTTTATTCTTTTTAATTTCTTTAAAATATTTTTTTTTGCTTGTCCTAGTTTATCAAGAGAATCGGGTTCAGGAGTGAAAACGATTTTCTTTCTTTCTTTTATAACTTTATCTATGTGATCTTGGATTTCTCTTAGTTGATTATCCAGATCCTTCAGTTCGTTTTCTTGATCCGCCACATTTTCTTCTGGCAATGAATCATCTTTCAAAGCTCTAACTGGACCTTGCAACAAGGATTCGCGAATCCTCTGATTACTCATTCTCAAATCTTGTTCTTTTTTAAGACTCTCTATGTCTTTGTGAGAAAGAGTCAACTCAGAGTTTTCTCTTACTACAGATAATGCAATTGGGTTTCTTTTTGAAAGCTCTCTTTTTAGAAAAAAAATGCTTTTCATCAACCATTTTTTTGTTTTTTTTAAGACGGTTAGAAAACGTTTGCTTAGAATTAGAGAATGTTTCTTTTGGAATTTGATAATTTTTTTTTTTAGTTCTTTTGCAATGGGTTTAAAAAATGCTGCCCAATCCGGGCTTATTAGATCACCGAAAGGACGGTCGGTTAAGATTCCAAAACTTGTTAAAAAACGAACTTCCCGGTCCCTTTCCAGTTTCTTGGGCTCCTTTTCTTTCTTCGGATCTTTTTGAATGGATCGCGGCCCAAATCTGTACCAAGGTTTAAGGGAAAAAGGGTCGCTGACCTGTATCTGAAGACCTTCTATCGTCCAGTTTTGTGGCAATTGTTGGTATCCCAGTTTTTCTGATACGGTCATACCATTATAGGTACATATAGCATACGTCTCCTTTTTCAAACGCGCAAAGTCTATTGACCACTCAGGATCTTGAAATAATAATATACGGGCTATATTTTTCACTATTATCAATGAAGGGAATACAATCCTTTTTCTAAGAAAAGTATGCATTAATAATATTAAAGCTCTTATGGCTTGACCAAAGTCAATGTTCTCCCACATTTCCATTACATTCTCAATTCGTATCTCATCCTCCAGGTCTTCCTCGGATTTATCTTTCTCCCCTTTGGGTGCTAACCCCAACATTTGCCGCAGTTCCTTCCTATTATCCAAAATCCTCGTGACCCATTTTTTTTCATCTTTAGCCACTTTTTTACTTATCCGGGTTTCAAAAAAGAATTTTACTTGCACGGCGATGTTAACAAAAAAAGAAAAAATGGAGCGGCGTCGGAAAGTGAAAAGAGGGGAACGTGGATTTACTTGATATATGCTACAAACATATGCTTTACGTCTGTCATGACGCGCGGATCCCTTGATTAGTCCTCGACGAAAATCTGACATCTGGCCTAAAAAACGTATCGCATACTTTTTTCGCTTCCGCACAAGATTACCATGCTCATCTACCACCGGCGTCTTTTTCGCATCCTTCTCAGTAAACACTGCTACACGTTTGAATGGTAGTACCCGAAGATCATGATCGGCGAACATTCTTTCTCCCTCGGCTGTCCCTTCCACTTGTTCCAACTCGTCGATTAATTTGTATGACCATCGAGGAACTTTTTTAGTGATTTCTTTTAGTCCAATAGCTTTTTTTCTAATTCTTTGGGGATCGGGTAGAATAGGATTCAAAAGCAATTTACAAAATTTCCTTGCACCTTGGACATCCATTTTGACTTCTTTGCTTTTGAACAATGAAAATTTGTTCTTTTTTATTGGTACTACAGGTGTATTAACTATATCTATTTTCTTTTTCAATTTGTCATAATCTTTCTCGGGAATCAAAAGTACGTGAAGCTTATTTATCGAACTTCTTATCATTCTTAGAGACATTTCATTTTTTTTTTTCAGCGAACTTGTCTCTATGTCATTTTGTATTAAAGTTTTATTATTATTTAGGATTGAGGATGAAAAAAACTTTTTGCTCTTTGCACGATACGCTCCGGTCAAAAAAGGATCAGATATTTCAGGCAAGTATTCGGTTTTAGTTTTATAATTACACAATCTTTTTCTTTTTTCGAGGACATTTTGCAGGCTAGAGCTTTTCTTTCTTGCGAGGACATTTAGCAGACTTCTTTTTTTATCTAAAGCTTTAATTCGATTTCTAAATTCTGTACTCAGGCTGCTCGTTTTTTGTTCATTCCTATAAGTCCACTGGGTATAACTCCCAGGATCAGACCATCCAAGAGCCCGCCATTGATCATAGATTCGTGGGAACGCAGAAGAAATTTTTCTTTGTATCATTTCGAAGAAAGTTGACAAACTGGGTGGATATGTAAAACATATTCTTTCTTTTCCATCACTTCGACATTTATAAAAAAAATATTGTGACGTTTCATTTTTTACAGCCTTTTCAACGCCAGCACACGTTTTTATATATCGTAATGGACGGAGCGATTTTTGCGGGTCAAAAAGAGGAGTCACAAGAGGTTTTCCAAATGAGAATAAATATGGATCTTCTTTGAATATAGCTAACTGCGAATTCTCTTCCTCAATTTCGTTCGGATCCACCCTTTCTTGCGAGATAAGGGAACTATAAATATGTTCTTCGGTAAATTCCTCTTGTTTCTCTTGCACCTCCTCTTCCACATTTTCTCCTTTTTCAACTTCCATCTCCCTCTCCTCAACTTGCATTTCCCTCTTTATTTTTTTTTGAATTTCTGATATTTTTTCTCTCGGGTCTCGAAACAAAAAGGGTGTTCGATCTAAATAGAAAAGAAAGGTCGCAAATAAGACAATACTAAAGAGGTGCTCCATATCTTCTATGAATTTGGATCTCATGTACACATTCTCAAATCCACGAAGGACCAACTTAACATAAAATCGAAAAAAAAGTTTTATATCGCTTACTAGCAAAGAACTCTTTATCCACCACAGTGCATCGTCTAATCCCTTATAATTCTTTATCCTGAGTAATACCGATTCAATCCGTTTCATGCCAAAAATTTCACGAATTAAACCAGGAACAAAAGAATTTCTCAATTTTTCTATAATGTACTTATTCCATGGAATAAGTACATTAGATGTAATGTACTTCATTCTCTTCGATCTAATAAACTTTAGTATCCACACTAATACCAATCCAACCCATTTTACGACTAAAATATGACCAATTAACCAACCAACAAAGCTACTTAGGACAAATACAATTTTATTGTTGCAGCGAAAGATATAAATGTGGTTTAATCTGGTTAACATTGGCCTTGCCAAAAGGCTAAGGCTCAATAATTGAAAAAGCAAATTATTCAGGAATACCCATTGAATCCTAAGATTCCGCATTGAATTAGTAAATTCCAAAGCAAAAAACGAATCCGGGTATTGACCTCTATTGTTGCATAAGAAATGAAAGAAAAAATACGGTGGAACTAGTAAAAGTAGTGTATGAGGTCTACCTAACGCTAGATGCAGAGGCGCATAAAGCATTGATATGAATACCAAAAGTTGTCCTGTAAAAAAACCTGCTGTTTCTGAAACCTTCTTTTCGATTGCATCTTGGTCTCCTTCCAAAAACCGGGGTCGGAGAAGGAAGAGATAAGAGCATCCCATGGAAAATGCGCTAATAAATCCATAGTAGAGTCCGACCATAACGACGGAATTACTTATCTTCATGCATAGGGATACGAGATTAACCAGTAGAAACGATTTAAAAATCATCACGAACCTCCTCTCCTCTTGTTGGATTAAGATAATAGTTTTTTTTAAGTTATTCTTTATCTGTAATATATGTAATTTTTTTTTAGTTATTCTTTCAGCAACAAATAATCTTCGTCGTGTGTGGGCTTTTCCTAGCATTTTACTGTTAAGCATGGTTATGCTTCTTTCCGTCTATCTCTCTATTCAACAAATAAATAGAAGTTTTATCTATCAATATGTATGGTCTTGGACCATTAATAATGATTTTTCTTTAGAGTTCGGTCACTTAATCGATCCACTTGCTTCTATTATGTTAATATTAATTACTACTGTTGGAATTTTGGTTCTTTTTTATAGTGATAATTATATGTCTCATGATCAAGGATATTTAAGATTTTTTGCTTATCTGAGTTTTTTCAATACCTCAATGTTAGGATTAGTTACTAGTTCTAATTTGATACAAATTTATATTTTTTGGGAATTAGTTGGAATGTGTTCTTACCTATTAATAGGTTTTTGGTTCAYGTGACCTATTGTAGCAACTGCTTGTCAAAAAGCTTTTGTAACTAATCATGTAGGGGATTTTGGTTTATTATTAGGAATTTTAGGTCTTTATTGGATAATGGGTAGTTTTGAATTTAGGGATTTGTTCGAAATAGTGAATAACTTAATTGATAATAATAATCACGTTCATTTATTATTTGTTACTTTGTGTTCCTTTCTCTTATTTGCTGGTGCAGTTGCTAAATCCGCGCAATTCCCCCTTCATGTATGGTTACCTGATGCCATGGAAGGGCCCACTCCTATTTCCGCTCTTATCCATGCCGCTACTATGGTAGCAGCGGGCATTTTTCTTGTAGCTCGGCTTCTTCCTCTTTTTGTAATCACACCTTACATAATGAATTTTATATCTTTGATAGGTATAATAACAGTACTATTAGGAGCTACTTTAGCCCTTGCTCAAAAAGATATTAAAAGAAGTTTAGCTTATTCTACAATGTCTCAACTGGGTTATATGATGCTAGCTCTAGGTATGGGTTCTTATCGAGCTGCTTTATTTCATTTGATTACTCATGCTTATTCAAAAGCATTGTTGTTTTTAGGATCCGGATCCATTATTCATTCAATGGAATCCATTGTTGGCTATTCTCCAGATAAAAGCCAGAATATGGTTCTTATGGGCGGTTTAAAAAAGCATGTACCAATCACAAAAACGTCTTTTTTGGTGGGTACGCTTTCTCTTTGTGGTATTCCACCTCTTGCTTGTTTTTGGTCCAAAGATGAAATTCTTAATGATAGTTGGTTGTATTCGCCAATTTTCGCAATAATAGCTTGTTCCACAGCAGGATTAACTGCATTTTATATGTTTCGTGTTTATTTACTTACTTTTGATGGACATTTAAACGTTCATTTTCAAAATTATAGTGGTCAAAAAAGTAGCTCCGTCTATTCAATATCTTTATGGGGAAAACAAGTACCAAAAAGGATTCAAAATCAGTTTTGTTTATTAAATTTATTGACAATGAATAATAATGAAAGTACGTCTTTTTTTTGGAATAACAAATGTCAACTTGATGGTAATGTAAAAAAGAGGATACGCCCTTTTATTACTGTTACTCATTTTCCGAATAGAAAGACTTTTTCTTATCCCCATGAGTCGGACAATACTATGCTATTTTCCCTCTTTGTATTAGTGCTCTTTACTTTGTTTGTTGCAGCCATAGGAATTCCTTTTAATCAAGAAGGAAGTGATTGCGATATA